AACATGAATAACTCCCTTTGGTATTCTACGCGCACTCTTACGTGAACCAATACGTCCATTTCTACGCGAACCAATTCTTGGTATAGGTTTTGCCATATTTTATCATCTCATAAAAATGAGTAAGAGATAGATGGATATATCCATTTCATGTCAAAACATGATTTTTTTGTACATTGGTTTCTTTAGCGAATCTCTTTTAGAAAAACTATCCTTGTCTTTGTTTATGTCTCGGATTGGGACAAATTACTATAATTCGCCCCCGCCTACGGATCAGTCGACATTTTTCGCAAATTTTACGAACAGAAGCCCTTATTTTCATATTTGTTATTCCTTACCTTAACTTAATTAAGACCTTAACTTAATTAAGAATCTACTTCTTGGAAGAAAATAAGTTTCTTAAAATTTTTAACTTCGAATTGTATCTTCATGAAAAAAAGAATGAAGAAGTTGAAAAAACTCCCTAATTCTTCTTATTCGAATCCTTCTTTCGGATTCTATAAATTATACGTCCTTTGGTTGAATCATAACGACTTACTTCAATTTTTACTCTATCTCCTGCTAGTATCCGTATAAAACTACGTCGGATCTTTCCTGAAACATAACCTAGAATCATATTTTCATTATCTAAACGCACCCGGAACATACCGTTGGGAAGTGATTCAGTAATTAAACCTTCATGAATCCATTTTTGTTCTTTCATTCCAGGTAAAACCCCCTTAAAGTATTAATTAATGGAGGAGTAGTGATATTAGACAACCCGCCCTTTCTCTTTTTTTTTTTTTCACAAATAGGGAGTTCCGGATCCAATTCAAATATCATAAGGATTACCATATATAACACAAAATTTCTCCACCAATTTTTTCTAGGCGAGCCTCTCGGTCTGTCATTATACCTCGAGAAGTAGAAAGAATTACAATCCCCATACCGCCTAAAATTCTAGGAATTCGTCGATAGTTAGAATAGATTCGTAGACCAGGTCGGCTGATACGTTTTAAATTTAAAATAGTTCTATATGGGCCTTTCCTATTCCTTCTATGTCGCAGGGTTAAAACCAAAAAATATTTGTTGCTTTCCTGATGTTTTCTCACGTTTTCGATAAAACCTTCTCGTAAAAGGATTTTAACAATGTTTTCGGTGATATTAGTAGACGCTATTCGAACCGTTACTTTTCTATCCATGTCGGCATTTCGTATAGAGGTTATTATGTCAGCAATAGTGTCCCTGCCCATGATGAACTAAAATTCTTGGTGCCTCCTAATTTTGATATAATCAACATGCGCTTTTTTATTTATAAATTCTATTAAATATTAACTTTTTTTAACTTAAAGATATATGCGTAAAACACAATTTACTAATTAATCTATTTCATTCACTTACTATAACTATATGTCTTATAATACCTCGGGTGCTAAGGAAACTATTTTAGTAAAATTTAACCGTCTCAATTCCCGGACGATCGCACCAAAAATTCGAGTTCCTTTTGGGTTTCCTTCTTGATCAATAATAACTGCAGCATTGTCATCATATCGTATTATCATACCGTTGTCACGTTTGAATTCTTTACAGGTACGTACAATTACAGCTCTGATTACTTCTGATTTTTCTAGAGGCATATTTGGTACTGCTTCTTTGATCACAGCAACAATAACATCACCAATATGAGCATATCTGCGATTACTAGTTCCTATGATTCGAATACACATCAATTTTCGGGCCCCGCTGTTGTCCGCTACATTCAAATGGGTCTGGGTTTGAATCATATCAGTTTTTTATTCGATTTTTTAATGCAAAGAACGAAGGAAAAAAAAGAAATATTATTTGGCCAAAATCAAAAAAATAAACCTGCAATTTTTTTCATCCCAAAGACCTCTTTTTATTTTATTCCTATCCCGAAATAATGAATTGAGTTCGTATAGGCATTTTGGACGCCGCTATTGAAATAGCTTTTCGAGCTATATTTTCTGCTACTCCGCCCATCTCATAAAGTATTCTACCTGGTTTAACGACAGCTACCCAATATTCGGGAGATCCTTTCCCCGAACCCATACGCGTTTCTGTAGGTCTTACTGTAACTGGTTTGTCTGGAAATATACGTACCCAGATTTTTCCACCGCGGCGTACATTTCGTGTCATTGCTCGTCGCCCCGCTTCTATTTGTCTCGATGTGATCCAAGCAGGTTCAAGTGCTTGAAGAGCGTATCGACCAAAACAAATACGATTACCTCGATAAGATATTCCCTTCATTCTTCCTCTATGTTGTTTACGGAATCTGGTTCTTTTGGGGTTATAGTGGATGGGTCTTTTTCAAATTCCATCTCTACTCCAGAACTGGACATGAGAGTTTCTTCTCATCCAGCTCCTCGCGAATGAAATGATTCAAAAAAATTTATTTAAGATAAAATTCAATTTTATTGAATAATACACCGAATCGTGGGATTCTTTGATTTTTCATCTAATTTTTATCTAATCTATTTTTTATTAGAAATTTTTATATCGTGTT